AATGAACGATTTGAACACCTATGGATTCTAACAACTGATTGCAGAGTTGATCATTCGGACCTTTCAATTCATAGATGTGGATCTCGGACCTATGAATGGGGATATTCCCGATACTCACAAAGAAAAAGGGAAGTAACTTGGACAAAAAGGGAAGTGACTTGGACAAAAAGAGAAGTGACTTGGACAAAAAGAAACGAAGTGTCTTAGACAAATCTTCTTTGTCGATAGCCTCGGACCAATCAATCGAATATTGATTAATACGTAATCGATCGAACACTACTTGCACTACTTGAAAAGGATTCTTCTGTTCAGAAACGAAATGTTCCAAATGTTCCTGGAAATTCTTGCTCCCATTGGACCATTTGTATCTATATGCATCAGGATCCCGATTCATGGATCTCTCAGTTCGAGAAATAAGAGGATCAAACCATTTCTTCTGACTCTTTTTCAAATTTGATAAATGTTGGTTGATCGTATATTTCATTATAGTTATATGATTCAGAGTATCATTTCCTATTTGATCCCTTTGAATTCCATATTCGAAGTTACGATCGGATCTATTCATTAAAAAGAATCGATTCGATACATTTCTTATGTACCCATAGGTGCTATATTGGATTTGAATCAGATTTCGGATCAATCTATATTGATTGACTGCCTCCATTATGTTGTTGCTAGCAAATACCGCTGTTTTTAGTTTGGGATCTTCCAAATCATTCCCGCAGTAGATCCGGACCGATTTTTTTATGATCCTTCGAGAAAAAGATTCATTCTCCTCATAAAAAAGAGGAGGTAGAACCAATAAGGATTTCTTTTTCGATTCATCTCTGGAGTTGAATACCTCATTCCATAATTTTTTTTGATCCAACCCGTAGGAATCAATAGAAAAGGCAAATACCCTATGATACACCAGATCCGGCTCGGTTATTGATAGAGTGAATAGATCCGCCATTTCTGGGAATCTCTCTTCTGATTCAAAAAAATCGTGGCGTAACGCGTATCCCCCTTTGTTCCGGTCATGGAATAGATGAAAGAAATCAAAAAATGGATTTTTGTTCAAGAATGAAATCTTATTGGAACTGTCCATATCCGGTTCATCCTTTGGAACCAGATCCGGGATGTGATATGGTTCCGAAGGATGAATTGAGACGGTATTTTGTAAATACGTAATTATCTTGAATATATCAACCATTTCTTTATTTTCCGCTCGCCTGGAAGGGACAAAAGAAACATCTTGTTTTTTCTTCAACAATTTCTGATCTCTAGTGGACCTCTCAGTAGGATTCGAACCCAGATGAAGTTCTGACCATCTGTCAGAGAAAAAAGAACGAATTGATCTTGTAGGATTCCCAAGAAATTCTTCGATTTCTTCCGGAAGCAAAAGGCATTTCGGGAATCGATCTGATTCTATCTCTGTTCGTTCCATTTGAAGAAAGGAAGGATCCCAAAGAATCGATCTCTCTTTTAGTTGCTGAATCTCTGTTTGATCGATCAATGTGTGATATTCTGAATCCTCATTTCTAACGGAATCGAAATGATCTCTGGATTGATCAGAAGAAGATCCTTTCCATTGGCTAGAATCCGTTACTTGAACGAAAATAGATCTTGTGGAATCATATTGAATATTTGACAATACATTCCGTACCTTGCTAAAAAACCGATCCTTGTTTACCAACCACACATTGTCTAACCAAATCCAATTCTCTCTCGAGACGTTCCTCAAAAAATCCGATTCGTGCTGATTCTTCCCCCAACTAACGAAGAGATCTTGGCGGAATTGCCACATATGAAATTGAGCACAATTTTGCAAAGAAATACCCCACTTGTTTCTCGAGAAGAGATGGGAAACATGCTCAATATCATTGGATTGCATAGTTGCCCCAGCTCCTTGTTGTTTGAAGAAACTCTCCCCCTCAATTGGTCTTTTTTCACGAAAAGCAGACATGAGATAAGAAATCAAGTCTTTCCCTAAGATTTCGAATAGCTGTCCCGAATTCAAGTTGATTATGTTTCGTTTCTTCCTCGGAGAAAGACGATCAAACAATTCCCAATCATGGTCCTTGCGGATCGGATCATCCGTATAGGATAAAAAATGAAACTCCAGATATTTGCTATCTTTCTCTTTGAATGAGATCTCAATTCCAGCTATGGTTTCATTAGATATCTGACAACTAGAATCCCTCTTTTTTCCGATCCGGTTCCTCCACCACCGCGAACCCCGGTTAGATTCAGGCATGATACACTTTTTCTTTATTGGGAGAACCCAAGTACTCTCTTGCGGACCCATGAAACAACTCTCAGAAATCTTTTTCCCTTTTGGAAGATACAGGAGCGAAACAATCAACCTATTTCTATTGGAAGACCAAAAAGATTCTTCCAATGTCTCATTTCTGGGTCCAATGGAATTCATAGGTATAGGAAGAAGCCCCATCAAATAGAGATTTTTTCTTTCGACCATCTTTCGATTGTTAATACGAGATATAAGGACCACTACTACAAG